CTATGGATCTTTTGGATTTGTATATTTTATCTCTATCACACAGTTTTGTTTCGGATCATGGATCGATCTAAATATCATAACTTTTGTGACCCATTTTGTATATTGCCTTTTTCTATTCATGTTAGAATAGAAACTTATTAGGCAGACGGGATTTATGAAAAAAGTTCTTCCGATTCATAAGAGCGAACAACTATTTCGTTTTTCGATGTGAATTTCACACAAGCGGCGAGATACTAAATAATTAAAGAATTAATCAATTTTTTTCTATTTAATTCCTATTTTTTGATTTCTTATTTCTATAATTTTTTATATTTGGAATAGACTATATAATAGAATCTCTATTTCAAACTTAGAACATAATAATTGAATATCATAATGAATGAAATAAAAAAAAAAACAATTCAAAATAATCAATATGAATTAGAATATTCATATAATTTTGAATTTGTTTGTTTTCTTGATTGTAATTGTATTCTTTTTTCAACACTAATATTGACAACAGTGTATCAAACAAATATAATCCGATCATGAATAAATGGATTGATTTACTCATGTTACATAGGTTTTTTTGACTTCATCAAATGGTGGATTCGATGGATTTTTTGGATTCAAAGGGAAATATTTAATAAAATTTTGTATAAAATAATGTCTAACATAGTAGTAGACAAACATAGTAGTAGACAAAGAAGTGGTCTATCATTTTTTATTTGATTTTTTATTAGAGAATTCGTTTTTTCTTTTTATTTCGATTGGATATACACATCTTTTTTTATTTGATTTAGGGTTGCTAACTCAATGGTAGAGTACTCGGCTTTTAAGTGCGACTCCATTTTTTACACATTTCTATGAACTAATTGGTTCATCCATACCATCGGTAGGGTTTGTAAGACCACGACTGATCCAGAAAGGAATGAATGGAAAAAGCAGCATGTCGTATCAATGGCGAATTCTAAAAACTTTTCATTCGTATTGGACCCGGCCCAAATTTTTGTTTTAATTGTTGGCTCGGAACAAATGAATTCAGTTGGGTTGAATTAATAAAGGGATAGAGCTTAGCCGCTCCAATTATAGGGAAACAAAAAGCAACGAGCTTTCATTTTTTATTTGAATGATTACCCCATCTAATTTTTCGTTAAAAAAAGATTAGTGCTTGCTGTGGAAAAAGTTTTTCCCACGAATGGGTTTTGGATTTTTGTTATGAGTCCTAACTATTAGCTATTCTCCATTATGTGATGGGGGAGCAATAAATGTGTAAAAGAAAGAGTATATTGATAAAAACGATATTTTTTTCCAAAATCAAAAGAGCGATTGGTCCAAAAAATAAAGGATTTCTAACTAGCTTGTTGTCCTAGAACAATTAGATTACACAAGCAAGGAGAGATAGTCCGGTGATGAGTTTTACTTGTTTTCTAGGTATCTATTCATATTTGTTTTTTTGGAATTCGAATATATAATATAATAGAATACCCTGTTTTGACTGTATTGCACTATGTATCATTTGATAATCCAATGAATCTCTGATCCTTTGACCAAATAGAATTTCTAAAATGAAGGAATATCAAGTATATTTAGAACGAGATAGATCTCGCCAACAGGACTTCCTATACCCACTTATTTTTCGGGAGTATATTTATGGACTTGCTTATAGTCATGATTTTAAGAGATCCATTTTTGTGGAAAATGTAGGTTATGACAATAAATATAGTTTACTAATGGTAAAACGTTTAATTACTCAAATGTATCAACAGAATCATTTGATGATTTCGGCGAATGATTCGAACAAAAATCCATTTTTAGGGTATAATAAGAATTTTTATTCTCAATTAATATCCGAGGGTTTTGCCATCGTCGCGGAAATTCCATTTTTCCTACAATTAAGCTCTTCCTTAGAGGAGGCCGAAATCGTAAAATCTTATAAAAATTTGCGATCAATTCATTCCATTTTTCCCTTTTTGGAAGATAAATTTACATATTTAAATTATGTGTCAGATATACGAATACCCTATCCGATCCATCTGGAAATCTTAGTTCAAATCCTTCGATACTGGGTAAAAGATGCCCCTTTTTTTCATTTTTTACGGTTGTTTCTGTATAATTTTTGTAATTGGAATAGTTTGATTACTCCAAAATCTACTTTTTCAAAAAGTAATCCAAGATTATTCTTGTTCCTCTATAATTGTTATGTATGTGAATATGAATCTATCTTCCTTTTTCTACGGAAAAAATCCTCTCATTTACGATTAAAATCTTTTAGCGTTTTTTTTGAGCGAATCTTTTTTTATGCAAAAAGAGAACATCTTGTAGAAGTTTTTGATAAGGATTTTTCGTCTACCTTAACATTCTTCAAGGATCCTCTCATTCATTATGTTAGATATCAAGGAAAATCCATTCTGGCTTCAAAGAATGCGCCTCTTTTGATGAATAAATGGAAACACTATTTTATCCATTTATGGCAATGTTTTTTTGATATTTGGTCTGAACCAGGAACGATCCATATAAA